GAAATGCATGTCCATAGGTATAAATATATGATCTAAAGTTTGAAGATAACCTCTTTTACAAGATGTGATTATCCTCTTTATTAGCCGTACCGTTAATAGGTACAATAGTAGTATCTAGTGTAGACTCATATAAAAAAAGTTCAGTAGTCTATACAAAAACAATAGCATTAATAGCTAGTGTTATAAATTTAATTATATCTTTAATAATGTTTATATTATTTAATAATAGTACAAATCAATTTCAATTTGTACAAGAACATTATAATGTACAATTATTTGATATATATCTAGGAGTAGACGGTATATCTGTATACTTTATATTATTAACAACGTTAATAATGCCTATAGCTATATTATCTAATTGAGATTCTATAAAAGAAAATATAAGAGCATATTTAATTATAATGTTATTATTAGAAACATTATTATTAGCCGTATTTATGGTATTAGATATAATGTCATTCTATATTTTCTTCGAAAGTATCTTACCTCCTTTATTTATATTAGTAGGTATATTTGGATCAGATAATAAAGTTAGTGCTAGTTATTATTTATTCTTATATACATTATGAGGATCATTATTTTTATTATTATCAATATTAAGTATATCTTCTATAATGGGTAGTACGGATTTCGATACATTATTTAAATTAAATTTTGAATATAAAACACAAGTATTCTTATTTGTAGGTATATTTATAGCATTTGCTGTAAAAACACCAACAATATTCTTGAACAACTGATTATTAAAAGCTCACGTTGAATCACCATTAGGTGGTAGTATAGTATTAGCAGCTATCGTATTAAAATTAAGTTTATACGGTATATTTAGAATGATATTACCTATATTACCTAAAGCAGCCTTAGATTATACATTCGTAATTTACACAATAGCTGTAATTACAATAATTTATGCTAGTTTTAGTACAATAAGAACAACAGATGTTAAAGAATTAATAGCTTATAGTTCTGTTTGTCACGCAGCCGTATACTTAATAGGTGCATTTAGTAATACTATACAAGGTATAGAAGGAAGTATAATATTAGGATTAGCCCACGGATTTGTATCTAGTGGATTATTCATATGTGCAGGTGGTATACTATACGATAGAACTGGTACTAGAAGTATATTCTTCTATAGAGGTGCTACTCAATTAATGCCTATCTTCTCTATATTATTCTTCATATTAGCTTTAGGAAATTGTGGAGCTCCATTAACAGTAAATTTTGTAGGAGAATTCATGTCATTATATGGAATCTTAGAAAAATTACCTGTATTAGGAGTATTTGCATGTTCATCTATAGTATTTTCTGCAGCATACACAATATACATGTTTAACAGAACAGCCTTTGGAGGATCATTTACAAGATTCTTAGAAGAAAGTGTATATGATGTAAGTAAAAGAGAATTTATAATGCTATTTATATTAGTAGTATTTACTATAGTATTTGGTATTTATCCATCATTAATATTAAACGTATTAGATTATTCAATGAACAGTCTAATATATAGCATATAATATATATATTATTATGGCTTTTGTGCGCAAGCTACTAATTTACGATTAAAATAATTTACGTATTATAAAATAAAAAGAAAACAAAATATGCCTCAATTAACACCTTTTTATTATATGAATGAAGTAGTATTTTCTTTTACTATTATAGTATTAGTATTATACGTATTATCTAAATACATATTACCAAGAATAGTTCGTTTATTCTTATCACGTATGTTTATAAATAAAATATAATTTATCAATAAAATTAACATAAATTATAGCTTTTGTAGATTTTATAACTTTAAGTTATAAATAATTAGTTATTTAAAGATATATATTCCAGTAGTAATTATACTACTAATGTATTCTAACACACAAATTTTATTCACAGAAATAAGAAGTCCCTTAGATCAATTTGAAGTAAGAGACATATTAAACTTAGAAGTTTTAGGTGGTAATTTACACTTATCATTAACAAACATAGGATTCTACTTAACATTAGGAGCATTAATAACATTAATATTAAGCTTAGTTGCAACTAATCAAAACAAATTAGTAAGTAATAACTGATCTATAGCTCAAGAATCTTTATATGTAACAATACACAATATTGTTACAGGACAAATAAATGCTAAAGGAGGACAAGTATACTTTCCATTCATTTATACATTATTTGTATTTATATTAATAAATAACTTAATAGGTATGATACCTTATAGCTTTGCTTCTACAGGACATTTTGCATTAACATTTGCATTAAGTTTCACAATAGTATTAGGAGCAACAATCTTAGGATTCTCTAAACATGGTCTAAAATTCTTCTCATTATTAGTACCAGCTGGATGTCCTTTAGGTTTATTACCATTATTAGTTATAATAGAATTCATTTCATACTTAGCTAGAAATGTTTCATTAGGATTAAGATTAGCAGCTAATATAACAGCTGGTCATATGTTATTAGCAATATTAAGTGGATTCGTTTATAACATAATGAATTCAGGTATAATCTTCTTTATCTTAGGATTAATACCATTAGCATTCATAATCGCTTTCTCAGGATTAGAATTAGCTATTGCATTTATCCAAGCACAAGTATTCGTAGTATTATCTTCTTCATATATTAAAGATGGATTAGACTTACACTAATATTTATAATTAAAAATTAAAAAAAACAAAAAAGTGGGAATAAATAGTAACTTAGGAAAATTATAGTTCCATTAATAATTTATCTGTAAAAGAACAATTAAGATTGTAAATTATTTAAATAGAAATTAGAAATAAGTAGTGAATAGTTATTTATTCATATATACTATTAAGCGAGCTGATATGCGGTTTAAATTAGGCCAGTATTCTTATAACGAAAATGTTATAAATGAATAAATTATATAATAAACATTATATAGTTTATTAAACATTATATAGTTTATTATTCTCCTTTCCCCATAAAATAACGTTAGAACTTATAGTGATATAAAGAAATTTATGTCAAAAAAATAGATGAGTTTGGTGATGGCTCTGATTGAATGCTGTCCAAGTGCTTGACACATGCTAATCGTACGTTTTAATTGGTAGTTTACTACATAAATTAAAAAGTGGTGTACAGGTGAGTATAATGATATTCTTAGCCGACCTTAAAGTGGAGGTAAATCCTTCATAACACATAAAGGGATATATAATCCTGCTTTAAGAGGATGATAAATATCTTCGGGATAGGTAGTAGTTAAGGTGATGGCTTAACTAGCCTAAAACTCTCGTAGTCGAATCTGAAAGGTTGATCGACCACATTGGGTCTGAAAAAACCCCAATGCAAGTTAGTACAGCAGTGAGGAATCTTGGTCAATGGCCTAACGGCTGAACTGGCAACTTGGAGAAGTGGCAAGTCTTATTTTGATTATATTATTATATATAATCTATAAGATTGTATTAAAATTGAATAAAGCTTTGTTTATATATTGATAATGACAGTATATATATTGTGTCTTGACTAATTACGTGCCAGCAGTCGCGGTAATACGTAAGAGACTAGTGTTATTCATCTTAATTAGGTTTAAAGGGTACCTAGACGGTCAATATAACTTCTAGAATGTTAGTACTTGACTAGAGTTTGATATAAGAGGGCAGTACTTGAGGAGAAGAGATGAAATTCTATTATACCAAAGGGACTCGGTAAAGGCGAAGGCAGCCCTCTATGTAAAAACTGACGTTGAAGGACGAAGGCATAGAACACAAACAGGATTAGATACCCAAGTAGTCTTTGCAGTAAATGATGAATGCCATAGGTTAGAGTTAGTTTTAATAAATTAGTTTGTCAGTAATAAACTAACTATTAAATAATATTTAGTCTATAAATGAAAGTGTAAGCATTCCACCTCAAGAGTAATGTGGCAACGCAGGAACTGAAATCACTAGACCGTTTCTGACATCAGTAGTGAAGTATGTTGTTTAATTCGATAATCCACGAAAAACCTTACCACAATTTGAATATTTTACAGGAGTTGCACGGCTGTTTTCAGTTAATGTTGTGAAACTGTGATTTCCATGAAATTAACGCAATCCCTAGCTTTATTTTTTTTTATTACGATAAAGCATTTGATCCAGGATCTGGAAAGATAAAAGGGACAAAGACAAGTCATCATGGCCTTGATATTGTGGGCTATAGACGTGCCACATTTTCCTACACAAAGAGATGCAAAAATGTGAATTTAAGCTAATCTCTAAAAATAGGATACAATTAAGGATTATAGTCTGAAATTCGACTATATGAATAAGTAATTACTAGTAATCGTGAATCACCATGTCACGGTGAATATACCTTGGATTGGTACTAACCACTCGTCACATGCTGAAAAGAGCATGCGCAATAAGTTTGCTTTCTTAATAATTAGTAAAATGAACAAGCAGGTTGTATATTCTATTATTAAGGATCTTCGTATGCGTGGCTCTAATTAGTGTTAAGTCGAAATACGGTTCGCGTAGTGGAAGTTGCGCGGGATTAATTAACATAAACGATAATTTTATATAATATTTTATTATATTATATAAAGGAGGGTTCCTTTATTGGTAAGAAGGGCTAAACTGTAAATTTAGTACATTAATTGTTTTGAGAGTTCGAATCTCTCGTCTCCTAATAATATAAATAATTATTTGTTAGTTGTTATAGTTTTTTCAATAAAATCTATAAATTATATTAATCCTAATTGAATTATTATAAGCTGAAGATCGTTTAACTGTAATAGTAATTGAAGGGAATTGTTTAATCAAGTTTTGTAATAAATTACATAAGAGAGATAAGGAATAAAATTATATTTATTTTAATAGTGTGCGCTAGCCATGTATAATCTTAATTAATAATAAATTTATTTATTATAGTGGTAATAATAATAATGAAAATATAAAAATAATAATTTCGTATTTTTCTAAGTAGAAAAATTAAAGCAAATTAATAAATAGAACTAATAACTTAATTGGATAAAGGACTTCTCTGTCACAGAAGTAGATGTCCGTTCGAATCGGATTTAGTTCGTAAGGAAAGGTTGCTATTGGTAGGGCGAGCCATTTGCTATATGGTATCTTTTTGATCTAGGTGTTCGATTCACCTTCTTTCCGTAAATTTGACGAGCCTTTATAGCTCAACGGTAGAGCATATAACTGTTAATTATATGATAGACGTTCGATTCGTCTTAGAGGCTTTTGAATAAATGTATGAAACTGTATTTTTATTACTTATATAAATGACTAACACAATAAGAAGTAATTTTCAAGATCATCCTTTCCATTTAGTGTCACCTTCACCCTGACCTTTATATACAAGTATATCATTATTTACATTAACAGTAAATGCTGCATTATCAATGCACTTATTTAGTAACAGTTATATATTCTTCTACGTAGCATTAACTACTGTAGTAGTTTCTATGACTATGTGATTTAGAGATATAATTTCTGAAGGTACATACCTTGGTAATCACACATTAGCTGTACAAAAAGGGTTAAATTTAGGTGTTATACTATTCATAGTTTCTGAAGCTTGTTTCTTTGTAGCTATATTCTGAGCATTCTTCCATAGTGCCTTGACACCTACAGTAGAATTAGGTGCTCAATGACCTCCTATGGGTATAGAACCTGTAAATCCTTTTGAATTACCTTTATTAAATACAGTTATATTATTATCTAGTGGTGCTACTATAACTTACGCGCATCACTCTTTAATTAAAGGTGAAAGATCAGGAGCTATATATGGTACAATCTTTACAGTAATATTAGCATTAATATTCACATTATTTCAAGGAATAGAATATAATGTATCTTCATTTACAATAAGTGATGGTGTATTTGGAACATGTTTCTTCTTCGGTACAGGATTCCACGGATTCCATGTTATCATAGGAACTATTTTCTTAGCAGTAGGATTATGAAGAATATTAGCATACCACTTAACAGATCATCACCATTTAGGTTATGAAGGAGGTATATTATACTGACATTTTGTTGATGTAGTATGATTATTCTTATATGTTTCAATGTACTATTGAGGATCTTAATACAAAATTTTTAGAGAATATATTCTCTAAACGGATATAGGTTAATGGTAGACTTTCTGATTTCCACTCAGCGTGTGTCAGTTCAAATCTGACTATCCGTATAAATGTTGAATTGTCGACTTTAAAGAAGAACGAAGTAAGTTTGTGGACTATACAATGATATCTCCTAATACTAGGGACAAACGTTAAAAGATAATATGAATAATTCTTTATCGTCAATATGTGAGAGTCTAACTAGTGGGTATACAGTAGAATTCTTAGATTTAATTAGTGTTATCGCATTATTGTTTGGTATAGCTGTAATAGTGAATAAAAATCCTATAGCTTCTTTATTATCTTTAATAGGGTTATTTGGATCTATATCTATATATTTAATTCTATCAGGATTAACATTTATAGGTTTCTCATATTTAATTGTATATATAGGTGCAGTATCGATCTTATTTTTATTTATTTTAATGTTAATAAATATAAGAACAAGTGAATTGCAAAGTAATAATGTAAATAGTATTCCGTTAGCTTTATTTATAACAATATTATTTAATTATGCATTGTTTCAATTATTGCCTTACTACATGGCTATTTTGAATAGCTATAATAGTAAATTAAGTAATATATTATATTATTTACCTACAAGTAAATACAATGATATAATAATGAATACAAGCAAAAACTTAGATATAAACACACACAATATTATGTTCGTAACAAGTAATAGTTGAGATGGTACAATGACAGAAACAAGTCACATATCAACTATAGGTAATATTTTATATACATCTTATAATATGTGATTATTCCTTGTAAGTATAATTTTATTACTTGTAATGGTAGGAGCTATAATTATTACTATAAAACAAGAAGTTGCTAAATAATAATGGTTTTACTGTATTACTAAATATGGTAAAGAGAAATTAGTTCAATTGGTAGAACGTTTGTTTTACACACAAAATGTCAAAGGTTCGAGTCCTTTATTTCTCAAAATTCCTTAACTTAAAAGGTAAAGTGTATTCTTGATAAGGATATTATCAGTGTTCGATCCACTGAGGAATTATAATACTAACTAGTATAAAAAGAGAATTGGCCGAGCGGTCTAAGGCGGTAAGTTTGAGTTTTACTTGGTTGAAAACAGCCTCATCAGTTCAAATCTGATATTCTCTGATTTTTTTTACAGTTAGTATGAAAAAGAGTGTAATTTAATAGGTAAAATAGGAAGCTTCAACCTTCAAATTCTTGGTTCAAGTCCAAGTACTCTTGATATAGGGCAAAACCAAGTCTAATTAGATTGGTTAATAATAAATAGTTTACTAATGACAAAGATTTCTGGCTATTTTTGCAGTTGATTTATCTAAAATTTAATATGTAAAAGGTTATATATTATTAATTTTTTATGATGCAGCACCCTATGATATAATAATTAATACAACCATGACAAAATTTTTTAAAACACTCTTCACTAGTAAAAATTTTTATAGAATTTTTACTATATTTACAATAAGTTTGATACTTAGATGTTTATTTAATAGATATCTAAGTATATTTAGCACATTAGAATATTTAGATTTTTTTATAATACTTATTAGTTCTGCTCTAGAATGTTTCTTCGTAGAACCTTATTTAGATTATGGTATTTATGGTTATAATCCAGGTACAAATAATATTAAAAATTTAAATCTAAAGGATAATGTTACTGTTTTTGCGTTGGGACAAAATCCCAACAACTCAGGATCACCAGCTCCTGGTCCTTTAAGACCACTAGCTCCTCGTCCTCCAAGATCACCAACTCCTAGTCCTTCAGGATCACCAGCTCCTGGTCCTTCAGGATCAAGTGGTCAATCTCCTCCATCTTCACCGCCTAATACAAGTGAACAAAATAATACTTATGTAGATTTTTATTACGATACTCAACCGGTTTCAGCTAGATTTCCTAGAATAAATAGTCACAGTTGCGGATATAATCATTATTATATTGATGATAATAGAATTTCATTGCCAAGAAATAATAGTTTATGAGGTTATAATCTTGATTCTGAAACAAGAAGAAAACTGTACGAAGCTATTCGTCATGATAGAGAAAAACGTCCTACATATATAGAATTACCTATGTTTAGTGAAACTCCCATTGGTTTAATGTCTGTAGGAATTAAATGCTATAATAATGATCCTTCTGAAGCTGTATCATTTTATGTTAAACATTTTGATTTAGTGAATACAGAGCATATGTGAGATATATGAAAAAAAAATCCAAATGGAAAATTATGTGATTATACAGAAGTTAATGCTGTGTTAATTCCTCAATTGAAAATATGAAGAATAATGAATAAAGTCACAGAGACTGATTCACGTAAATTCGTAACTGGTTTCTTAGAAGAACATGAAGGTGATCCATTTCGTAGATTTAGACCCAACAACCAGCCTTAGTTATTCAATAGATTATTAAAATGAAAAACATGTTTATTTATATAAAATTTATTTGTAAAAGGTATTTTACACGGATAAATATCAGTAAAGTTATAGTTATATATATTGTAGGATTTATCTTTAGATATTTGATAAAAATTTATTTAGATATAAATGTATCTACAGAATATTTAAGTATAATTTCTATTATTTTTTATCTGGGATTTGCAGTGTTTATAGTTTTCATTAATGAATTTTTTTCTTTTTTTAAAATTAGTATAATACCTAATTTTAGATGATTTTCAAAAATTATATCAAAAATAAAGAACAAATTTCGTTAATTATAAGAGGTTATTTACATTTTAGTTAATTTATGTAGGCTACGCCTACGCAAGCTCTATTTTGTTCACTTGTACTAAGTCTTATTATTGTTAAATTATATAATTTAATTTCGTATATTGATTTAACGTCATATTTTGAGGTGATTTCTAGTATGGGGATCAATATATGAAACGGGTTGGAGCCGGATTGGTAAGGCGCTTCGTTTGGGACGGAGAGTAACTAGGTTCGATCCCTAGCAACCCGATATTAATACGGTTCTAGTATTAGAACTGTTAGAAATATAGCTTAATAGCAAAGGAAATTGATATATAATTAATAATTATAAAAATATAAGTATACAAAGAAACTATTATGGAATTTAAGCTATGTATTAAAGAGAATAAATTACGTAAATAAAAGTTAAATGTTTATAAACGTATAAACTCTAAGAGAAATCTAATACTAAACGAAGTGAACTGAAATATCTTATTAGCTTCAGGAAAAGAAATCAAAAGAGATTCTATAAATAGCGTGAGCAAAAGTAGAGAAGCCTAGTAAGTAGAACGGTATTAAAACTGTTTGAATGTTGGGGAACCTTCCTCAAAGGCTAAATATAATACATAAGCGATAGTGAAAAGTACCATGAGGGAACAAAAACAAAAATAGTAGTTTTATAAGCAGTTCGACGGCGCAAGCTCTAGAACGTACCTTTTGCATAATGGGTCACCAAGTTAATATTAGATGCGAGCTGCATCAGCATGCATGCGTAGTTAAACCGAACGTTAAAATAACGAATAAGTGTCTAATGTTAGACCCGAAGCCAGGTGATTTTACCATAGTCAGGATTATAAAGGTCCGAACGGGTGATTGTAGCAAAAATCTCCGAAGAACTGTGGTAGGTGTAGTGAAAGACAACACTGACTTGGATAGCTGGTTTTCTGCGAAACCTATAATAGTAGGCAATTTAAATAAACATCTTAGCAGGTACAGAATTTAATCTCAGACAAGGCGTTTTATACGTTTTATATTGTACAAATTGGGGGACCATGAAGGTTTTATCAGTGAGTATGTAGACTCGGAATGGCAAAGATGTATTTTAAATGATCAGACATAGAATGATAAGGTTGTATGTCGAAAGGGAAACAGCCCAGAACAAGAGTTAAGGTTCCTAAATTATTAGTTGAGTGAAATTAAGAAGGTTTTTATTAAAGTCGACAAGGAGATAGGCTTAGAAGCAGCCATAATTTTATGACCTCGTAACAGAGCGCTTGTTAAGTTATAAAAGCATCGAAAATTTAACGGATCTAAACAATATACCGAAACCTTGTCCATAATATATTATAATAATTTAATGGTTATAATTTTATGGGGTAGCAGAACGTTGAGCTAAATTATGAGTTTTATTTATTAAATAAAATGATAATTATTTAACTCAAGTGAGAATGGTGACATGAGTAACTAAAAGAAAATTTTCCGCCTTAAGCTTATGGATATATTTAAGTAACGGCCTCTAAGTTTATATTATCTAAAGATTTAAACGATGAGAAAATCTTTTTTACTAAGGACGACATTTTAGTGTAAAATGTACTGGAAAAATAGTAAATATATTTATAGTAAGTTTATGCTTCTATAAATGAAGAATAACCGTACCTAGAATCTGAAACAAGTAAGCTAGTAGAGAATACGAAGGCGTAAATGAGCTAACAATCATAAAGGAACTCGGCAAATTGACTACCGTAACTTCGGAATAAGGAGGGCTCATTATTCTTGATTAATATCAAGTAAAGAGGAAGAAGCATGAAATAATGTTGTACGACTGTTTAATTAAAACACAGCACTCTGCTGAAAGATTAAAAATCTAAGTATAGAGTGTGATATCTGCCCGGTGCCGGCTGGTTAACAGAGATAATTGAATATACTACTATTTGATGTCGACGGAAACCCCGGTTAAAGGCGGCCTTAACGTGAGGGTCCTAAGGTAGCGAAATGCCTTGGCCGTTAAATGCGGTCTTGCATGAATGGTGTAACGATACAACAGCTGTCTCTATGATTGACTCAGTGAAATTGGAATAGCAGTGCAGATACTGCTTACCTCTAGTTAGACGAGAAGACCCTATGCAGCTTTACTGTCACTAATTATAGATTATGTTAGACAATTTTCAGATTATAAGGTAATTGATTTATGACAATGAGAAACCTTTATTTTTCTTTCATATGAATGAATTGATTTAGGAGTATAAGTAGATTGTAATTTATAAGGCTTTACTGAGCCAATTTGTTAAGTTATGATCTGTATGCTTATACTAGTAGATCAGCCTAATTCAACTTGCTATTTTATTATAGCAGGTACCCTTTGGCAAGGAACTATCGCTAGGGGACAGTTTATGTGGGGCACAGACCCTGTAAAGAGTAAACAGGAGTGTCTAAAAATTTATAAATATTTTGTTTGCTATTTTGAATAGTTTAACTATTCTTAATCATATATAATTGATTATATTTACATTTATTGTAAACATAATTAAAATTAGGTAGGATTTTCACTATATAGAAATTAGAGATAATAAAGATATTATAAATTTAATTTAATATCTTTTAGCTATCATTTAGATAGTTTTGATTGTAATATCTAAAAAGCTCAACGGCTTAATCCTGCCTTACTGTTTGATTATCTACAAATCTTACAGTTGCGTAAGCAGGGCATAGGATCACAAGATGCAACAAGGAAAGATCTTGGATTATTGGAAAAGCTACGCTAGGGATGTTTGTCCTTTAATATTTTATATTGTATATATAGCTTGCGTATAGCTAGCGTACACATATAAAATTATTAATATAAATTGGGTAAATTTCAAGAATTACTTATAATAGTAAACTTGAAGCGAAGTTTATCTTGGCATAAATTTAAGATAAAAACGTTCAACGACTATAAGGTGAGTGTTATGCGTGCGCTGTTGAGCAGCACTATCACAATAATCCTTTTAATACTACCCAACATTTTTATTATACATATTTTAAAAAGAAATAAAACAAATTTAACAATGAATAATTCATGAAAGTATTTACTAATAATTTAAATAATAATTCTAAAACTATTGCTTTAAAAAACAAAGTAGGAGATATAGGAAAGGTAAAATATTTACCTTCTTTCTCAAAAGAATGAAAAAATATTGTTTATTCTTATAATAAAAATAACTTAAAAAATATACCGATGAATGATGTAAATATTAATAAAATCATTCAAAGTTATTTTAATTTGTATTTTAAAGATCATAAATACATAGGATCTAAGAAATTTATATTATTAAGAAGAAGACGTAATTTATTAAGAAGAATATATGTAAGTAATGCTGAAATTAAACATACTAATAATAAAGCAATTATTACATTATTTACTATTAATAGAGAAAAAAATTTATTAAAAAAGAAATATTTAAAAATAAATAAAAAAATAAATAAAAACCTAATAAACCGTTACTTTTTATTATACAAAAGTAATATAAAAAAAGTTTATAAAATCTTAAATAAACATAAAAGTGGATATGCTTTCGTATCAAATAAGATATCTAAAAAGAGATTCTTAAAATATAAATTAGAATATTTAAATCAATTTATAACTTTAAAAAATCTTTATCTTAAGAAAATATGAAGTGTAATTATTAACAAATATTGAAAAACATATTTAAGATTATTGAGAAAATATGATTTAATGTATTCTCTTAATCAATATAAATTTAACAATCAAATATTATTACCTAAATTAAGTAATATACTTAATAAAATAATAGGTAAAAAAATAGAATATAATATTATCAGTTTAAAATCTATAGCATATAACACAGATTTATTTACTCAAGCTTTAGCCTTAAAATTAAAGAAAACAAGAATGAATCATATTAAAAGTATGTTTAGTATTTTAAATAGAGCTTATTTACCTAGAATAAATGCAATAAAAGAAAGAACTTTAGTAAAAAGTCGAAATAGTCTTGATTTATTCTCAGATAAGTTTAAAGATTTAAAAATTATATCTAACTTAAATACTAACAATAATTTAGATGAATTATTAAATAATGTACATGAAACTTCTAATAAAAAAATCCATAGTACTATTTATAACTCTATAGGCTATAAAAATATGAGTGGTATAAGATTAGAGGTTAAAGGTAGATTAACTAAACGTTATAGAGCTGACAGATCTATTTATTCATTAAAATGAAAAGGTGGATTAAAAAATGTAGATACGTCATTTAAAGGTATAAGTTCAGTATTATTTAGAGGAAACTCTAAATCTAATGTATCTTATTCATTAACCAAAGCTAAGCGTCGTATTGGAGCGTTCGCAGTTAAAGGTTGAATAGGAGGAAAATAAATATTAAAGGATTTAACTAAAATATGTAAAATAAAAGTGAAGACATAGTCTGAACCATTTTGAAAGAAATGGAAATATAATAAAAATATGATAACATATAGAACAGGCTAATTTGCGCAAGAGTGTACAAAATGAGTGCGCGGTTTGGCACCTCGATGTCGGCTTAACTTATCCTCATGGACGCAGGAACTATGTAGGGTGCGACTGTTCGTCGATTAAAAAGTTACATGAGCTGGGTTAAATACGTCGTGAGACAGTATGGTTTCTATCTTCTAGGGGGAATTAGAATAAAATAAGAACTAACTTTTGTACGCAAGGAACAAGAAGAGTTTAACTTTGTTAAACTATGGTTACTAATCTATGGTTTACCTGTTGTTTATGTGCCTAAATATTAAATATATATACTTTTGTATATATATATTTATATTATTTTAATAATATAGAAGGATGTATCTTTCACTAAGATAATTTATAGCATAAGCACGGCAGGAAAGCTAAATTGGTTAAAGATAAGTGCTGAAAGCATATAGGCACGAAACTTATCTTAAGATATTTCTTAAATATACGTAGTATAATACTACGAATTTATAGGCTTTATCCGTAAGAATCTAGAGATTTTAAAGATTAAAGTACTAATTTAATAATTTACTATTTGTACATATATCAATACATGCCTGATTAGCATAAAAGTAATGCAATTGTTTTGTAATCAATAGAAGTAAGTGCGATACTTGCATTGGGCTCAAAAAGGATTAGTAGTCAAGCGGTTACGACATAGCTCTTTCGATGCTACCATCGCAGGTTCGAATCCTGCCTAGTCTAAGCGGGTTAGTGTAATAGAAACATATTCGGTTCATGCCCGGAAGATATTGGTGCAAGTCCTTTAGCCGCATTTTTCTTTTACTTTTATCAGTAATATAAAGGGTTATAGCTTAATAGGTAAAGCATACTGCTCATAACAGTACTTATAAGTGTTCAAGTCACTTTAGCCCTAGTCCGAATGGTGAAATTGGCAAACACAACAAACTTAAGCTTTGTAGACTTTTAGTCTTGAAGGTTCAAGTCCTTCTTCGGATATTTTTTTACTAGGGGATATAGTTTAATTGGTAAAACTGCGATTTTGCATATCGTTAATTCGGGATCGACTCCTGATATCTCCATAAGCTCGTGAAGCTCAATTGGTCGAGCAGAACGTTGAAGTTGTTTTGGTTGTAAGTTCAAGTCTTACCTCGAGCATTTAAAAGGAACTTTAGTATAATGGTGAATGCGTATGACTTTTAATCATTAAAATGTAGGTTCGATTCCTACAAGTTCTATAAAGGTAATGATGGAATTGGCAGACATAAATAGTTTAGGTCTATTGGATAATAATATCTTACCCGTTCAAGTCGGGTTTACCTCATATTTTATCTTGTTGACTAATAGGTAAGTCATAAATTTTTGGTATTTACTATTGAGTGTTCGAATCACTCCAAGATAAGGAAAAGGTGGTTATAGTTCAATCGGTAGAGCAACTGTATGTGGCACAGTAAGTTCTTGGTTCAAGTCCAAGTATCCACCCATTTTATAAGCCTAGATAGTTTAACGGTTAAAACACCGACCTCATATGTTGGTAATAAAAGTTCGATTCTTTTTCCAGGCTAGCTAATTTAGCCAAGCCTAAGTTTAGACTTAGGTGAAGATTTTATATTAATTTAAGTCATGATAGTATTATCAATTATTTCTCTTTTACTTTCAAATGCCGTTAATTTAAGACGTGACATATCTATTTTATATAATAGAATAGCTATGATTATATTAGCATATTGTATCTTAAATGATATCGCCTCTTTAAGTGTAGTTACTAAAGGTATAGCTCTACATGGAGGTTTATTGTTAGTTACAAATCTTACACAAGTGTTCCATATTTTTTTATTCTTAGTTAGTATATTAATATTAACATTAACTAGTTTTTATCCTAGAAAAGTTTGAGTATCAGAATATTCATCTTTGAAAGATTTAATTTTTAATAATTTTGTTTATTATAATACAAAAATAATAAATAAAATGGGAGAACATCTTAAAATAATAGAATATCCTTTAATTTTACTATTTATTATAACAGGAGCAATATTCTTAATGTCAACTAATGACTTAGTTTCTATTTTCTTAGCTATAGAATTACAAAGTTATGGTTTATATATATTAAGTACTATATATAGAAATTCAGAATTATCAACAACAGGAGGTTTAATGTATTTCTTATTAGGTGGATTAAGTTCTTGTTTTATCTTATTAGGAACAGCTTTAATATATGCCAATTCGGGTAGCACGAGTTTAGATGGTTTATATATTATAACAAGTATTAGTGACGTAAGTTCTACTGATTTATGATATAAACCTTATTATATAAACTTATCATTAGTAGTGTTTACTATTGGATTCTTATTTAAAATAAGCGCGGCTCCATTCCACTTCTGATCACCTGATGTTTATGATGCAATACCTACAATAGTTACAACTTTTGTAGCTTTAATTGCTAAAGTATCTATATTTATTTTATTATTACAATTAGTATATTATACTAATAATACTTTCTCAGAAATGAGCTGAACATTTATTTTATTGATGAGTTCATTATTCTCATTAATCGTTGGTACAGTTGTAGGTTTAACTCAATTCAGAATTAAAAGATTATTGGCTTATAGTACAATCTCTCACGTAGGATTTATGTTATTAGCTTTAGGTATATCTAGTGTTGAATCAACACAAGCATTCTTATTCTATTTAACACAATATATTATAAGTAATTTAAATATATTTATTATATTAGTTGCTATAGGTTTCTCTTTATATTGCTATACTAGTGATAATAAAGAACATGAAGAGTTAATGGATAAAACTAACTCTCCTATACAATTAGTAAGTCAATTAAAAGGTTATTTCTACATAAATCCTGTTTTAGCTTTAAGCTTAGCTATTACAATCTTCTCATTTGTAGGTGTACCTCCATTAGTAGGATTCTTCGGTAAACAGATGGTGTTAAGCGCAGCTTTAGATAAAGGATTAATATTCTTATCTATAGTAGCTATATTAACAAGTGTAGTAGGAGGAGTTTACTATTTAGGTATAATTAAAGAAATATTCTTCTCAAAACCGGATTATAAAGTAAATAATTTATTAGAAAACTTAACATTAAAAGGTAATGTATTGGATAGTAATAGAAATGTTGTTAGAAGTGTAAACTTCAAATATAATAACATAGCTATTTCAAGCCCTATAGCTTTTGTTATATCTACAATAACATTAGTAATATTATCATTTATATTTATAAATAAAGAATGACTAAGCATGGGTACCATATTGGTACAAATCTTATTTAACTGTTAAATGAGTAGCGTAACTTTCTTATTTATTCTTGTGTGTGCTATAGCTATATTATTCTTAATACTAAATTTTGTATTAGCACCACATAACCCATACCAAGAAAAATATAGTATATTTGAATGTGGTTTCCACAGTTTCTTGGGACAGAATAGAGCGCAATTCGGGGTTAAATTCTTTATATTTGCATTAGTATATTTAGTGTTAGATTTAGAATTATTAGTAATATACCCATTTGGTATGAGCGGATATGAAAATGGTGTATACGGTTTAATTATAGTATTATTATTTATAGGTATTATTACTGCTGGATTCGTATTCGAATTAGGTAAAGGTGCCTTAAAAATAGATAGTAGACAATCCTACAACTATTTTAACAAATCACAAAAATTTGTTAATACATTTATAGAAAACAAATAATTAATTGACTTTAATTATTACATTAATATTACAACAAATATATATTTATTATTTTGTGAAATTTATATTTCTAACTTCTGTCTCTTCATAGTTTTTACTCTGTAGTTTTACGAAGTAAAAACAGGATTTAGGAAAATCTTATATCCGAAGAACTAAAAAGCATAACAATTTACGAGATTTTTATTTTTTAATATTATACAAGTATTATGTTACAATCATCAAAAATATTAGGAGCAGGATTAGCTACAGTAGGTGTTGCTGGAGCAGGAGTAGGTATCGGAGTAGTATTCGGGTGCTTAATCTTAGGAGTTGCTAGAAACCCTTCATTAAAAAACCAATTATTCACTTACTCAATCTTAGGATTCGCTTTCTCAGAAGCTACTGCATTATTCGCATTAATGATGTCATTACTTTTATTATACGTTGCATAATACGTATTGATTAAAAATTTTTTTTTAATTATAAGGGAAAGGGTCGGTAGGGATGTTAGTTATACTAACAAAAACAAACAATTCTATTTTTAATTAGAAATTTAGTTATTATTACATTATGAAAAACTTATTAAATTCATTTGTATCTTTTGATGCACCTGTTGCTTGAGGTATATACTTCCAAGACAGTGCTACACCACAAATGGAAGGATTAATAGAATTACATGATAATATTATGTATTACTTAGTATTAATCTTATTCGCTGTGGGATGAGTATTATTTTCAATAGTAAGAAATTTTGCTGCAACAAAAGCACCTATATCTCATAAATACTTGAATCACGGTACTTTAATAGAATTAATATGAACTATAACACCAGCTGTTATATTAATATTAATCGCATTCCCTTCATTCAAATTATTATATTTAATGGATGAAGTTAATGATCCTTCAATGACTGTTTTAGCCGAAGGTCACCAATGATATTGAAGTTACCAATATCCTGATTTTATAGATTCTAATGAAGAATTTATAGAATTTGATTCATATATCGTTCCAGAATCAGACTTAGAAGACGGTGGATTAAGAATGTTAGAAGTTGATAATAGAGTTATAGTTCCTGAATTAACACATATCAGATTTGTTATAACATCTGGAGACGTTATACATTCATTCGCATGTCCTTCATTAGGTATAAAAACTGATGCATATCCTGGTAGATTAAATCAAGTATCAGTATTTATTAATAGAGAAGGTGTATTCTATGGACAATGTTCAGAAATTTGTGGAATTTTACACAGTTCAATGCCTATAGTTATAGAATCTGTAAATATAGACAAATTTGTTCACTGATTATATAATGCTTAATTTAAGCTTGCGTAGCTATGCAAACATTGCATATTTTATTTGATAATTTTTATCGAATAAAAGGGGTATTAGTTTAATGGTAAAACTTGATGTTACGGCCATCACAATCGTAGTTCAACTCTATGATACCTCTAGTATAGTTTCATTCAATGTCTATGCTAAACATGTTTAGAATAATTTGATTAAATATTTAATTAAAAAAATATGAGTTTAACTTTAGTACTTTTTTTAATAGGAATTTTAGGATTCGTATTTAACAGAAAAAATATAATATTAATGCTTATTTCTATAGAAATAATGCTATTATCTATAACATTCCTAATATTAACAAGTTCTATTAATCTTGATGATATAATAGGGCAAACATATGCTATATACATTATAGTAGTTGCCGGTGCAGAATCTGCTTTAGGTTTGGCTATTTTGGTAGCCTTTTATAGACTAAGAGGAAGTATCGCAATAGAATATAAATAATGTATTTAAGTATTATTATATTACCTTTATTAGGATCTATAGTATCCGGATTTTTTGGTAGAAAAGTCGGTGTGACAGGTAGTCGTATAATTGGTTGTTCAAGTATATTGGCAACTACAGTTTTAGCCGTTATCGGTTTCTTTGAAATAGGGTTTAGTAACAATCCTGTTTCTATAACTTTATTTAAATGATTAGACAGTGAATCATTTAACATGGTATGAAATTTCCAATTTGATAGCTTAACAGTGTCAATGTTAATACCTGTATTAGTGATTAGTACTCTAGTACACTTTTACTCTATAGGTTATATGAGTCATGACCCACACAGTCAAAGATTCTTTAGTTACTTAAGCTTATTCACTTTTATGATGGTTATATTAGTAACAGGAAATAATTACTTAGTAATGTTCGTTGGTTGAGAAGGTGTTGGAGTTTGTTCATACCTTTTAGTTAGTTTCTGATTTACTAGAATCGCAGCTAACCAAAGTTCATTATCAGCATTCTTAACTAACAGAGTTGGTGATGCTTTCTTAACAATTGGAATGTTCGTATTATTATGATCTTTAGGTAACCTAGATTATAGTACAGTATTCTCGGTTGCTCCTTACATTAATGAAAATGTTATAACAATAATAGGTATCTGTCTATTAATTGGTGCTATGGCAAAAAGTTCACAAGTAGGTCTTCATATATGATTACCTATGGCTATGGAAGGTCCTACACCTGTATCTGCATTAATACACGCGGCTACAATGGTTACAGCTGGAGTTTATTTATTAATACGTTCATCTCCTTTAATAGAATATAGTTCAACAGTTTTATTAATATGTCTATGATTGGGTGCTGTTACTACAGTATTTAGTTCTTTAATAGGGTTATTCCAACAGGATATAAAAAAAATTATTGCTTATTCTACTATGAGTCAATTAGGTATGATGGTTATAGCTATAGGATTATCTTCATATAATATAGCTATATTCCACTTAATTAATCACGCTTTCTATAAAGGATTATTATTCTTAGGTGCAGGTGCTGTTATACACGCCGTATCAGATAATCAAGATTTAAGAAAATATGGTGGATTAATTTCATTCTTACCTTTAACTTATACAGTGATTTTAATAGCTAGTCTTAGTTTAGTAGCTTTCCCTTTTATGACAGGTTTCTATAGTAAAGATTTTATATTAGAATCTGCTTATGGTCAATACCACTTTAGCAGTATTAATGTATACTTTATTGCTACTATAGGTGCAATATTTACTACATTATATTCAGTTAAAGTATTATACTTAACTTTTTTAGCTAACCCTAATGGGCCTGTAAATTATTACAAAAATGCTCATGAAGGTGATATCTTCTTAAGCTTACCTTTAGTTATATTAGCTATATTCTCTATATACTTTGGTTATTTAACTAAAGATATATTTATAGGATTAGGTTCAGGATTTTTTACAGATAATAGTATTTTCATACATCCTATGCATGAAATATTAATAGATACAGAATTTGCCGTACCTACTTTCTTCAAACTATTACCATTCTTCTTTACAGTAGGTTTTTCAGCCTTAGCTTTAATCTATCCTGAATTTATGCCTAAATCTGTAACAGACTTTAAATTATCTAAATTAGGATACTATGTATTCGGTTTCTTTAATCAACGTTTCTTAGTAGAATTATTCTATAATAAATATATAGTTAATACAGTGTTAGATTTAGGAGGTCAAACAACTAAAGTATTAGATAAAGGAAGTATAGAATGAGTAGGTCCATATGGAATGAATGTGATATTAACAAGAACAAGTAAAGTTATATCAGGGTTAAGTAAAGGAGTTGTAACAGATTACGCTCTTTATATATTAATTGGAGTTTGTTTCTACTTATCTATTTTCAGTTTCGTATCAGTATATTTAGATTTAGTAAATGTTATAACAGTAACATGTGTAGCAGTTTTATTAGGGATAAAAAATTACGTAACATCAGGAAAAGAAGCTTAGTACAGCTTTTATATCCTAAATATAAAAATAAAAATTATAATTATTTGCATATTGTGCAGTATATATGTTTCAATTTATGGCGCAAACTCTATTTTGAAATGTATAATAAATAAATACCTATATAACTTGTATAAGATATATTATATATAAGTTAATATATTTGTAAATAAAATATATTATATATACGTATAGAAAATTTAATTATATTTATAAATAAAACCATGAGAATATTAAAAAGTCATCCTTTCTTAAAGTTGTTTAACGCATACTTAATAGATCATTCACAACCTAGTAATATAAACTATTTATGAAACTTCGGTTCATTATTAGGGTTATGTTTAGGAATACAAATAATTACAGGTGTAACATTAGCAATGCATTATAACCCTAGTGTAGCAGAAGCTTTCAACTCTGTAGAACATATAATGCGTGATGTTAATAACGGTTGATTAGTACGTTACTTACACAGTAACACAGCATCAGCTTTCTTCTTCTTAGTGTATTTACACATGGGTAGAGGATTATACTACGGATCATATAGAGCTCCTAGAACATTAGCATGAGTAATAGGTGCAATAATTTTAATCCTTATGATGGGTACAGGTTTCTTAGGATATGTGCTTCCTTACGGGCAAATGTCATTATGAGGAGCTACAGTTATTACTAATTTAATAAGTGCTATACCATGAATAGGACAAGACATCGTTGAATTTATATGAGGAGGTTTCTCTGTTAATAATGCTACATTAAACAGATTCTTCGCATTACACTTTGTATTACCTTTCGTATTAGCTGCATTAGCATTAATGCATTTAATAGCAGTACATGAAACTGCTGGAGCAAGTAATCCATTAGGAGTACCTGGATATTATGATAGAGTACCATTTGCACCATACTTTTTATTCAAAGATTTAATAACAATATTTATTTTCTTCTTTGTATTAAGCATGTTCGTATTCTTTATGCCTAACGTTTTAGGTGATAGTGAAAATTACATAATGGCTAATCCAATGCAAACACCAGCTGCTATAGTACCTGAATGATATTTATTACCATTCTATGCTATATTAAGATCTATACCTAACAAATTATTAGGTGTTGTGGCTATGTTCGCTTCATTAGTTGCTATATTAGCTTTACCATTTACAGATTTAGGTAGAACTAGAGGTTTACAATTCAGACCTTTAAGTAAAATCTTATTCTATGTATTCTTAGCTAATTTCTTAATATTACAACAATTAGGAGCAAAACACGTTGAAAGTCCATTCATAGAATTTGGACAAATAAGCACAGCATTATACTTTGCTCATTTCTTCATCTTGGTACCTGTTGTTAGTGTTTTAGAAAACACTTTAATAGACTTATATCAAATAAACAATAAATCAAGATAATAGATCTATTAGTGATATAGACGATTTTATATAATCTTTCTTAAGATTTATATAAAAAGATTATGCTGTAAACGGATTTACACTGTGATTGCAAATCATTAGTTTGAGGTTCAATTCCTCCATAATCTTAATACCTATACACAACTTTTATTACACATAAAATAGAGCTTGCGTAGGCGTAGCCTACATAAAACTTAAATATAAAAATTTATATTAATGCTTATTATCTTAAATAATTTACTATATTTATAATATAGAATATGTAGCTTGCGCATAGCTAGCATACACATAAAAAATCAATTTTATTTACTATTTAATCTTAAGTATTAACAAGGAGTATTATATATTTTTGTTATTAAATAAAGGCGACATTAAAATTTAAAATAATTTTATTTAATAAAAATTTATATTAAAATTTAAATAGAACTTATTAGTTCATTTTATTATTATTAATATCTTTAATAATAATATTTAAATAAATTATACTCTATTACTTCGTAATTTTGAAATTAGAAGGTACCCCTAACCTAAATTTAAGATCTGAAATATCTATGGGTATGGAAAGATGATTTAATTCAACTAACGCTAAAGATATCGGAACTTTATATTTAATATTTGCTTTATTTTCAGGATTATTAGGTACTGCTATGTCAGTATTAATAAGATTAGAATTAAGTGGACCAGGAGTGCAATTCATATCAAATAACCAATTATATAATAGTATTGTTACAGCTCACGCTTTGTTAATGATATTCTTCATGGTTATGCCTGCTTTAATCGGAGGATTTGGTAATTTCCTAATGCCATTAATGGTAGGTGGACCTGATATGGCTTTCCCTAGATTAAATAATATAAGTTTCTGATTATTACCTCCTAGTTTAATGTTATTAATATTCTCTGCATGTATAGAAGGTGGGGCAGGAACAGGTTGAACAATCTATCCTCCTTTATCTGGATTACAAAGTCACAGTGGACCAAGTGTAGATTTAGCTATATTCGCTTTACACCTATCAGGGGTAAGTAGTTTATTAGGAGCTATAAACTTTATAACTACTATAGCTAATATGAGAACACCTGGTATAAAATTACACAAATTAGCATTATTCGGATGAGCTGTAGTTATTACAGCTGTATTATTATTATTATCATTACCTGTATTAGCAGGTGGTATAACAATGATATTAACTGATAGAAATTTTAACACTTCATTCTTCGAAGTAGCTGGAGGAGGAGATCCTATCTTATTCCAACATTTATTCTGATTCTTCGGACACCCTGAAGTTTATATTTTAATCATACCTGGATTCGGTATAATTAGTACAACAATATCAGCTAACTCAAGTAAACCTATATTTGGTTACATCGGTATGGTTTATGCTATGTTATCTATTGGTATCTTAGGATTTATCGTATGATCACATCATATGTATACAGTAGGATTAGATGTAGATACAAGAGCTTACTTTACAGCTGCTACATTAATAATTGCAGTTCCTACTGGAATTAAAATATTCTCATGATTAGCTACATGTTATGGAGGATCTATAAAAATGACACCTTCAATGTTATTCTCATTAGGATTCGTATTCATGTTTACAATCGGAGGATTAAGTGGTGTTGTATTAGCTAATGCTTCATTAGATATTGCATTCCACGATACATATTACGTTGTTGCTCACTTCCACTATGTATTAAGTATGGGTGCAGTATTCGCAATGTTTGCTGGATGATACTTCTGAATACCAAAAATGTTAGGATTAAATTATGACTTAACATTAGCTAAAATACAATTCTGATTATTATTCATAGGAGTTAATTTAACATTCTTCCCACAACACTTCTTAGGATTACAAGGAATGCCTAGAAGAATAGGAGACTATCCTGATGCATTCGCAGGATGAAACTTAATAAGTAGTATTGGATCTATCGTAAGTGTAGTTGCTGCATGATTATTCTTATATTTAGTTTACAACCAATTAGTAGAAGGTAAAGTAGCAAGTAGAAATCCATGATTAACACCAGGATTTTATACTGATATCTTACAAGCTAACTTAAACAGAAGTTACAGTAGTTTAGAATGAGGATTATCAAGCCCACCTAAACCTCACGCATTTGTAAGTTTACCTTTACAAAGCTAATATTATCTTTAGTAGAAATGTTATATAAATATAATATTTCAAGCCTCATTAGCTCAATGGTAGAGCATGATACTTCTAATATCAGGACCTTAGTTCGACTCTGAGATGAGGTATATTTCCTTAATAATAAATAGTTTACTAATAGCAAGACATTACTGGCTATTTTTGCATCTAGGTTATCTAAAATTTAATATATAAAAGGTTATATATTATTAATTTTTTATAATATAAAAGGAAGATTAACTAGTTTTCAACTTAAACAAAAATGAATTTACCAACAACCGTTATTTCAATTATTGAAAATCTATTATTAATGTTACCTGCTTTATTAGTAGTTGCTTATGTAACTGTAGCTGAAAGAAAAACTATGGCTAGTATGCAAAGAAGATTAGGACCTAATGCTGTAGGTTATTATGGTTTATTACAAGCTTTTGCTGATGCTTTAAAATTAATATTAAAAGAATATGTAGCACCTACACAAGCTAATTTAATATTATTTTTCTTAGGGCCTATAGTAACATTAATATTTGCTTTATTAGGTTATGCTGTTATACCTTACGGACCTGGATTAGCTTTAGGTGATATGGAATTAGGTATATTATTTATGCTAGCTGTATCATCATTAGCTACATACGGTATCCTATTAGCAGGATGAAGTGCTAATAGTAAATATGCATTCTTAGGATCATTAAGAAGTACAGCACAATTAATAAGCTACGAACTAGTCTTGAGTTCAGTATTATTAATTATTATTATGATTACTAATAGTTTAAACTTAAATATTAATATACAGTTTCAAAAAATTATATGACTAGGTATACCTTTATTTGTTATATTAATTATATTCTTTATAGGTGCTGTGGCAGAAACTAATAGAGCTCCATTTGATTTAGCCGAGGCAGAATCTGAGTTAGTTAGTGGATTTATGACAGAACATGCCGCTGTTATATTCGTTTTCTTCTTCTTAGCTGAATATGCAAGTATAGTAATTATGTGTATATTAACTAGTATATTATTCTTAGGAGGTTATTTATTAGGATTCGATCATGTTTACTTTTTCGATTCAATAAATTACATTTATGCTTATTTATTCAATATAGAATGAATAACATCTAATCAATATTTCAAATTGAGAGAATTATTAACTAGTTCTGCAGTAGACGGGTTATTATATAGTTTAGCTTTAGGTATTAAAAGTTCAATGATGGTATTTACTTTCATATGAGTAAGAGCATCATTCCCTAGAATACGTTTTGATCAATTAATGTCATTCTGTTGAACTGTATTATTACCTATATTATTTGCGTTTATAATATTAGTTCCATGTCTATTACATATATTTGGAATATATTTAATAAACATAAGTTTATTCTAACATAACACAATAAATATAAAAGTACAACCGT